CAAATCGCATGAACAGTCGTTAATCACTTATTAAGAAACATCCCGGTATTTAGTCATTCGAAGATTTTTTTTATTATATTTTTTTATTCGTTCGAATAAAAAAATATAATAAAAAAAAAATAGTATAAAAATACTATATATAAATTATTTCTATTTAATTTTATTAATTATTTTAAATTTTCGATTTAGAATAGAAATATTAAAAAAATATTAAAAGTAGAAATATTCTAATTATATATATATTTCTATATTTTTTATATATTTCTATATATATTTCTATATTTTTTTATTTAATAGATATAGAAAATAGAAAAAATATTTAATCTATTTTATACTGTATCGGTATATTCTTTATCCCTACTAAATACCAGACAAACTAGAATGATCTGAGAAGGGATATAATGAAATTCTTTGATTAGTTTTTCCCATAAAAACGATTCCATTAGTAAAACAAAATGAACCAAGAAAAATTCTAACAACTCAAAAAATTCGAAATAATAATAAAAATTTCGTCTTTTAGTCGAAACGCCCCGTGATCTTCAACCAATTATGTGCTTCAATATAATTTCCGGGAGTAAGCGTTATAGCCTGTTTCCAATACTCAGCGGCTTGATCGAACCACGCCTCCGCAATTTCAGAATCTCCCTGTCGAATGGCTTGTTCTCCTCGGTCGGAATAGGTGGGTCAATTCCTTCCCTTAGAACCGTACTTGAGAGTTTCCTACCTCATACGGCTCTGCCGTCAATTCTTTTGTTTTGGTAGCCTTTTTTACCTTTCCAACCGAATGAGATTTTTTATAGATTTATCCCACTATTCAGGGTAACCAAAAGAAGTTAATCGTATGAGTTTCAAACTTTTTGATGACTAATAAGTTTTCTCTTTTCTCCCACCTGCAGAAGAAGAAAGTATAGGTATTTACTTCTATCATTAGTATTTTCTGCGAGGTAACTATCTCGGTTTCATATCGAAACTTATATAGAATCTGTGAAAAAGGCTTTCCATAAGTAAGAAAAAAAAGACTTACTATCTTTGGGATCTGATCCTACACCGCCGCTCAATACCTTAGTGGATCGACTCTATTACATAAGTTAATTCCTAATTTTTATATACTTTATTCTTATATATAGGCATAAGTAAACAGCTCTTTTATTAATGTATTGGGCAAAAACCTCATTAATTAATCTTTACGGTGCTTCCTTTCTATCAATTAGATTTTTTTTATCCATAGACATAGAAAAAAATATATAGGCATATCTTATTTCTTCATATTTTGACTTCTATATTCTATTATATTCTATTCTATAAAGTATGAAGTTTCTTTATTTGCTACAGCTCATAAAAATCGTCGTTTTGGACGATGCGTATGTAGCGAGCCTAAAAAGTAGTATTTACTAGCGGATTTTTTATTCCTTTTTCTTTCTATAGTGGAGATAGTCGCACGTAATGACAGATCACCGCCATATTATTAAAAGCTTGTGGTAAGAATGGGTTTCGTTCTAGTGCCCTAAAATAATATTCTAAAGCTTTCGTATGTTCTCCATTACTTGTGTGGATAAGGCCTATATTATAGAGTATATAACTTCGATCGTAAGGATCGATTTCTAGTCGCATAGCTTCATAATAATTCTGTAAAGCTTCCGCATAATTTCCTTCGGATTGAGCCGACATCCGTTACGGTCGTCATTCGATTCAAAGAATCTCCGTTCCAGAACCGTACGTGAAATTTTCATCTCATACGGCTCCTCCCTTAATATGCATAATGAGAATAAATAAAAAATACATGGAATCAAAAGGGGTTGAAATATTCTCATTATGAACTGAACGGGGCTAGTGTTTTTACAAAAAATCTCTAGCCAACCTTCTTGCGCAAGAGCTTTTACTAAGATCAAACGTCTTGGTACTAAATAGAAAGGATAACTCCAACAATTCCTTTGTCCTCAACGCCTCCTAATTTCCAGGAAATAGTCACTTCAACAGCCTTCGATGGTTATATGGGTATCCAATGTACGAACGAGATGGATGTTTGTTGTCCCAACCATTTTTGTTAGTCCCAATCCATATAAGAAAAGGGAGTAGGAAGGTAATTTTTAACAAAGCTTTCGTGTTGTCGATTACTAGATGTAGTGCTTCTTCCCCTATGCCTCCTATTAGTACTATATTACTAGGAAGTAGGATTGACTTGTAATACAGAACAAATAGGCGTAACCTTTCGCTCAATACTAAAATCAATAACCGAAACATAGTATCTGAGGCTGCATCAATCGGGGATACACGACAGAAGGAATTGTTCGTTCTATTTCGAAACTTCACCTTCAACAAGCGTAGGTTTATTTCTATATCTATAAATATATAGATTTTAGAATAAGAATATTTTTTCTTTGCTATTCCGAATCGTGTTCCTTTCTCATAAAACTAGGAGCAGTAAAATTCATAATCATAAAAAAAAAAAGAATCAAATCACACCATCTCTATAATAAGTAAATGCCTCTTTTTCGCCTGAAGTTGTCGGAATTATTCGTAATAAGATATTGGCCACAATTGAAAAGGTCTTATCAATAAAATTTCCATTTATCCGCGATCTCGGCATAGGTATCAATCCATTCTAAAATTTCCCCTTGTGGTAAAACGATTCCACAAACAAAGGATTTGTACAGTACGAAGTAACATAAAAACAGATTCAAACAAAATAAATGGAAATTTACATAAAGATATGAACCTTCTACTACCTATACCTACTAAATCTATTTTTACCTACTAAATATATATTTTTTTTTCAAATACTCAAATTCTTCCTTTTTCAAAAAAAAAATTAAGAACATAGTTGAATACCATTCGAATTCATACAAATCAAGTTGGAGTAGTATTTGATTGAATTATGATCTAAAAATAAAAAGTAAAGGGATTCAAAGAGGAAAGGAAAAAGAATCAAATAATTATTAATTATTCTATGGCGGAAATAGAAAAATCGTTTTTTTGTTGTGCCCATAACAAGTATACACTATACAATCAAATAAAAATATCCCTAGGATTTTTTTATTCATCAATTTGTAATAGATCGATGAGATAAGGGATTTGTTGGTGAGAACTTTAAAACTAGAAAGGAATTTTCTCATTTTTATGGAATTGTAGTCGAAATCGAACTATAGAACTATGGTCGAAGAGTATCTATTAAGCATAAATGATCTAAAAAAAGAAACCAATCAATCAGTTGATTCGTTCCAATTCATTGATTTAATCCGGTTTATTTTATTTTATTTGGTCGTACCTATCCAAACCGAACAAAAATCGAATAGAATATTTAAATATATTAATAGAAATACGAATTCTAGAATTAAAGTAAGTAAAAAAAATAAGTAATGTCTCGCTATTTCTTCAGTTTCTGAGTCATAATCATTCTTGTATTGTGTAGGAGAGATGGCCGAGTGGTTCAAGGCGTAGCATTGGAACTGCTATGTAGGCTTTTGTTTACCGAGGGTTCGAATCCCTCTCTTTCCGTATTTTTCACCTAATTCGTCAACATCCCTAAACTGTAACAAATCAAACAACAAGAAATACCATTATTAATTATTAGAACCTAACAGTTAGGTCCTTCTTTTTTTTTTGCTATATTCTATTTCTAATTGCTTTGATGTGGTACGTAAAATACTGGTAAAGAATGAACAAGGAGTGAAAATCTTTCTGCCGATCTATAATACGATAAATTCGGGACGAGGTAGTATATACGAGTGGGATAAAATACGGATCAAACCTCTGACTTTAACTTTAAAAGTGTATTTAATTTGGCGAAAGAAAGGGGCCAAATTTTCCGAACTCTTTATATTTTATTTAGGGTTAAGTCTGACGAGAATAATATTCTACCACCAGTAATTCATTTATTTTCAAACCGACCCACTTACTATCTATTATTTGATTGACTAATCCTTTATATGGGAATGGGTGAAGAGTCAAATGCTTGGGTAATTCCTCGCGGGGGGATGAATCCAGATAATTTTGAATTAGAGCTCTGGATTTTTGTTCATCTCTCGCCATAATAGTATCTTGGGGTTTGCAACGATAACTTGGTATATCTATTATACGACCGTTAACTAAAATATGTCTATGGTTAACTAATTGGCGGGCTCCGGGAATAGTCGGAGACATACCCAACCTAAAAAGTATGTTATCCAAACGCATTTCAAGTAATTGTAGTAAAACCTGACCTGTTGACCCTTTGGCTTTTCTGGCGATACGAACGTATTTAAGTAATTGTCGTTCAGTAATACCATAATGAAAACGTAATTTTTGTTTTTCTTCTAGACGAATACGATATTGAGATCTTTTCCCGGAACGCGGTTGGTTTCTAAGATCACTTCCGGTTCTAGGCCTTTTATTAGTTAGTCCGGGCAAAGCTCCTAGACGACGTATTTTTTTGAAACGCGGCCCTCGGTAACGCGACATAAAGACTCCTTATTTATTTTCTTTATTTAAATTTAATTTCTATATCATTTTACAAAATAAACCTAAATTAAATAAAACTAAACTAAATGAAGTGAAATCTTCTGAAGTATTGTATTACAATAAATCATGAGATGAATTGTATAAGTATCATATACAAACCCGTTTTGTATTATTAATATTATAATATATTTTTTTGTATTAAAATATGTAATATGTAAAATAAGGGGTGGTAGTTAAAGCTTGGCAGAACAAATCAGGAAAAAAATTCTTTCTTTTCCCTTTTTTCATAGTTGGATTTTTTTACGACATAATAGTAATAGGTTGGTAACTTTTTAACGCTTTGAAGAAGAAAAAGGGCGCCCTTATTCTTTATTTTTTGATTATCCATCATGTAAAAAAAAAAAAAAAAATCGAACAAAAAAATAAAGAAAAATATAAAAAGCCGGCTATCGGAGTCGAACCGATGACCATCGCATTACAAATGCGATGCTCTAACCTCTGAGCTAAGCGGGCTCACAGAAATTTTACATTTATAGTAATTCAATAAACTATATCTTAGTTTAGGTTTAACTATTCATATTTATTCTTTTATTTCATATTTATTCTTTTATAATATAAATTATAAATAAATATTGAATTTAGTTTCTTTTTCATTTATATATATAATTTTCTATATAATATAGAATCTATTTCATCTAGAACAATTAAATTTTATTGAAATTCAATTTCGATTTGAAAATAATTTCATTATATTAATTATATTATATATAATATAATTAATATATAATATAATGAAATATATATCTAAATAAATAGAATTATCATTTTGGTTATAATTTGAGTTTTCATTTTAGTTATAGAAGTCTTCCTAAGAAAACCTAATCATAATAACATAATATAATTATGCTTTTATTCAGAGACTAAGATGAAAAACAAAGAATCGACCCTTTGAGTATTACAAATTGCATGTAAAAATGAAGAGGTAGGCGGATATATATGGTATATATCTATCCATATTGAATTGCAGCTACAGAAACGATAGAATCATTTCTGATTAGACCAATGAAAGATAAGTTTTCGATAGAGATGAAAGAAAATAATAGAAAAAAAAAATAAGAGGAAACACCCTTCGGTATAGTAATCCATATCAAATCTAAAGAATTCGACGGTTCTGGTATAAATGAACAAATTAAGGGAGAAGGACATCACACTGGAATCCTTATTTTAAAATGAAAATAAAAGGGGATATGGCGAAATCGGTAGACGCTACGGACTTAATTGGTTTGAGCCTTAGTATGGAAACCTACTAAGTGCAAATTTTCAAAGTCAGAGAAACCCTGGAATTAAAAAAAATGGGCAATCCTGAGCCAACTCCTTTTTCAAATCAAAAGAAAAAAAAAATAAAGATTCATAAAGCAAGAAAAAAGGATAGGTGCAGAGACTCAAAGGAAGTTGTTCTAACAAATGGGGTTGACTGTGTTGTTATAAGAATTCTTGTGAATCGATTCCAAGTTGAAAAAAAAAAAAGAATCAAATATTTATTCATCAAACAATTCACTCCATAGTCTGATAGATTTTTTGAAGAACTGATTAATCGGACGAGAATGAAGATAGAGTCCCGTTCTATATGTCAATACTGACAACAATGAAATTTATAATAAGAAGAAAATCCGTCGACTTTAAAAATCGTGAGGGTTCAAGTCCCTCTATCCCCAAAAGTTTATTTCACTCCCGAACGAGTTATCCGCATTTTTTATTTCATTTATATTAATAGTTTGAAGGCGATTATGGTTCTCATTTTTTTCCAATTTTAAACAAAGCCCCTTTATTCAATCAATTTGGTACCTAGATATTTCTAATACTTTTCGTTCTTTTTTTAATTGACATAGCCCCAAGTTATCTAGTAAAATGAGGGGATGATGCACAAAAAAGGGGAATGGTCGGGATAGCTCAGCTGGTAGAGCAGAGGACTGAAAATCCTCGTGTCACCAGTTCAAATCTGGTTCCTGGCACATGATTAATTTTTTGATGAGTATTTATGTCTATAAATTAACCAATATATATCAATATACATATGTCGAGATCATGACACATAGAAAAGTTATCTATCTAGTTATCATGCACTCTACCCCATCTATTTTATAGATAGATATAGCTAGATGGGTAGATAGTTTGTTTATAAATTGATTATATATATTTTTTTTTCTTTTTTTTGTTCATATTGTGTTTCCTCTCATGTAAAATGAATATTAATACTTCATACATATTTCAAAAAGTGAAATTAATTAGTTGAGGCGTCCAAAACTAAAAAAAAAATCGAATTTCGGGGAGTTAAAAGATGAAAATAGAGAAGATTCATTTCAAATTCAGTACAAATAGAATTGGATCTTCTCTCATATCTTTTTCTATTTCTTCATTTCTTCTTACATTATATGATTTTCTGGGGCCCATCTAAGTAAGTGATTGATGTATGCGCGGTACAAAGTTCATGATGCAGAACTTTTTAGTTCATTCTAGCGGTTCTTAGCTTATCGAAAAGAAAACTTTTTTGAATTTCAATGAATTTTTCATTTGTCGTTTATTTTTTATCCGCCCGTAACACCCGCGGAACATCAATTACTCTGTTTGATCTAGAGCAGAACATACAGATAATCCTTAGATATCTGAAATTGTAGAAGTGAAGATTTGTTTCTTATCCTTCAATAAGCATCTTGTATTTCATAAAAATCGGGGACAATATAATCCTTACGTAAGGGCCATCCTATCCAACTTTCGGGCATTAAAATACGTTTCAGGCGTGGATGATTATCATAACAAATTCCCAACATATCATAAGATTCCCGTTCTTGAAAATCTGCGCTTTTCCAAACCCAGAAAATGGACGGAATTCTAGGATTGCTCCTTGGAGCAAATACTTTTATGCATACCTCTTCCGGTTGATCCACACCATACTCTATTCTCGTAAGATGATACACACTAGCTAATAGCCCCCCCGGCGCGACGTCATAGGCACATTGAGAACGTAGATAATTGTAACCATATACATATAAAATAACAGCAATG